GAAACCAGAGGAATGTCTTATCTGTAGTGTATCCTTTCGTATCCTGATTATTTATTCTATATTATATAAATAGAAAAGAGAATCCTATCGATTAAAAAATGAAAATAAAAATTCTATTGATTTGATTTCAATTGAAAAATTCTATATAATTCTATTTGCTATTCATTGTTATAGAATATTCATTATGAATTCGATTCAGATTTGCTATCCTATTCTTTCTAGATATTTATGAATAGCTAACAGCTAAGATCTGAGCAGTTTGCTGAATTCCTATGCACAATTTCTTTTACGTGAGCCCGCTTAGCTCAGAGGTTAGAGCATCGCATTTGTAATGCGATGGTCATCGGTTCGATTCCGATAGCCGGCTTTTTTCTTTGTTCTATTTTTGACTTTGAATACATGATTGATAATGTCTCCTTGACACCAAGGAATGGAATAGTGAAAAGACTTCTTTACCGCCTTTCTTTTCAGGATCTAGTATGTCGTAGGAACTTCCAACTATAGAATAAAAAACAGATTAGAGCAGTTGGATCTCTACGGAACAAATCCAGAAAACTATTATTAACTTATTATACAAAGAGTCTGAATATTGAAATAATTCATCTCATTCTTCCTTGCAGTACGTCAGTAGATTTTGCTTCGTTTCTCATTTAGTTCAGTCTTAAATTAGGTTTATTCTTTTAATTTCAATAAAAAAAAGGAGTCTTTATGTCTCGTTACCGAGGGCCTCGTTTCAAAAAAATAAGCCGTCTGGGGGCTTTACCGGGACTCACTAGTAAAGAGCCTAGACCCCAAAAATCCGGACCAGGAAAGGATCGTCAATCCCGTTCCGGGAAAAGGTCTCAATATTGTATTCGTCTAGAAGAAAAACAAAAATTGCGTTTTCATTATGGTCTGACAGAGCGACAATTACTTAAATACGTTCGTCTCGCTGGAAAAGCCAAAGGAGCAACAGGTCAGGTTTTACTACAATTACTTGAAATGCGTTTGGATAACATACTTTTTCGATTGGGTATGGCTTCGACCATTCCTGGAGCCCGGCAATTAGTTAATCATAGACATATTTTAGTTAATGGTCGTATAGTAGATATACCAAGTTATCGTTGCAAACCCCGAGATATTATTACAACGAAGGATAAAAACAAATCCAGAGCTCTAATTCAAAATTATCTTGATTCATCCTCCCCCGAGGAATTGCCAAAACATTTGACGCTTCACTCATCCCAATATAAAGGATTAGTCAATGAAATAATAGATAGTGATAGTAGTTGGGTGGGTTTGAAAATAAATAAGTTGCTAGTTGTCGAATATTATTCCCGTCAGACTTGAACCTAACTAAAATAAAACAAAGGTTCGGAAAATGCGGCCCCCTTCTTTTCTACGAAGTAAAGCGACCTAAGATAGGGGGTTTTTACCATTTATGTATCAGAAACGGATCGGGGGGGATATTTTCATTCCTTGGCCAGGCTTTCCAGTATTTTTCCGTACCACAGCAATTAAATTAGTAATAGAGAATCTATATCAAAGAAAGGTCTACTTGTTGGAAGTATTCATTGTTATTTTATTTTATACATTGTGGTCAGTCAATAAGGTTCGTGAATTAAGTGAAGGTACGGAAAGAGAGGGATTCGAACCCTCGGTAAACAAAAGCCTACATAGCAGTTCCAATGCTACGCCTTAGACCCCTCGGCCATCTCTCCTATAAAATCTTATGTTATGATTATGGCCCAGAAACCGAGTGAATAGCGAGTTATTCCTATTATTGCAATCTAGGTACGACGCACCCATTTTAAATAAATAGCAAAATAGAAAACTTTTGTCTCCAAGAAAGATTCGTGGCCGGGGGGATAAAATGCATTTTTTTTTTTGAAAAACCATTCAATTTAAATAAAAACAAAAGATATATCTATTCAGACGCGGATCCCGTCTTTTTCTGATATTTTTACCATACCGGATTAAACCAATGAATTAGAATGAATCATCTAGATTTTATACTATAAAAACTATATTATATTATGGTTCCATTTAGACTATAATTCCATAGTAAAAAACCCCCTTCCAGTTTCCGATTTTTCAACAACATCTCCTTAACCCATAGATCTCTTACTAATTCTTGAATCATCCCATGAATTTTTATATTGCGATTGTTTGTTATAGTGTATACACGCTATGTGCACAAAACAAAATAGATGCTATTTTGATCGTAGAATGATGATTATTCTATTCGTTTTCCTTTTTAGTTTAGATGGATCATAATCCAATCAAAACTTCTCGAGTTATCCTAATCGGTAGGAAAAATTCCTGGATTCTTCAACTTCGATGAAATATTAATAGTTTTATTCATTGGTATACTACTACATTTGGATGAAAGCCAATCTCAAATATTTCCTGTCTATCCCTGCCAAAGCCAAAAAGTAACAATTTGAGTGGAGTAAAGTAGAAAGTCCACATCTTTTTTTTTTGAACGAGTCTTTTTTATGTTATTTCGTACTGTACACTTCCTTTGTTTGTGGGATTCTTTTCCCACGAGGCGGGAATGAGAAGAATTAGGGAATGGATTGTTAACTATGCCTAGATCACAGATAAATGGAAATTTTATTGATAAGACCTCTTCAATTGTAGCCAATATTTTATTACGAATAATTCCGACAACTTCAGGAGAAAAAGAGGCATTTACCTATTACAGAGATGGTGCGATTTGATTCTTTTTTATCATTCTCAGTCTTACGAGAAAGGCACATGATTCGGGATAGAACGAAAAAAGATTCTAAAAAAAAAACCTACGCTTATTGAAGGTGAAGTTTGGAAATAGAACAATTCCTTCTGTCGTGTATCCCCGATTAATGCAGCCTCAGATGCTTCTATTTTGATCCTGGTATTGAGCGAAAGGTTCCACCTATCGGTTCTTACAGGTCAATCCTAGCCCACTAGTACCAATAGGCGACATAGGGGAAGAAGCACTACACCTAGGAATCAACAACAGAAAAACTTTAGTTAGAAATTACCCCTTTTCCTTATCGAGATCGGAACTAGCAAGCAAGAATGGTTGGGACAACAAACATCCATCTCGTTCGTACTTTGGATACCCGTAGAACCATCGAAGCCCGTTGAAGTGACTAATTCCTGGAAATAGGGGGCGTTGCGGACAAAGAAATTGTTGGAGTTACCTTTTCTATCTAGCACCACTACGCTTGATGTTAAGAAAAGGCCTCTTGCAGGAAGGCTGGCTAGAGATTTCTTGTAAAAATGTAAAAACACTAGCCCCTGTCAGTTCATAATGAGAATATTGCAATTTTTTTTTGATTCCATGGATGATTCTCATTCATTATGCACAGAAGGGAGGAGCCGTATGAGATTTCAATCTCACGTACGGTTCTGGAACGGGGATTCTTTGAATCAAATGAACAACCGTAACGGATGTCAGCTCAATCCGAAGGAAATTATGCGGAAGCTTTACAAAATTATTATGAAGCTACGCGACTCGAAATGGATCCCTATGATCGAAGTTATATACTCTATAACATAGGCCTTATCCACACAAGCAACGGAGCGCATACGAAAGCTTTGGAATATTATTTCCGGGCACTTGAACGAAACCCATTCTTACCCCAAGCTTTTAATAATATGGCCGTGATCTGTCATTACGTGCGACTATCTCCGCTATAGAAAGAGGGAAAAAAAGATCCAATCCACCAGTAAAGTAAAGACTAGAACAAAAATAGGCTTTCTACATAGGTATCGTACAAAGCAACGATTTTTATTAGCTGTAGCAAAGAAAGATACTTCATAGAAGCCAAAATTTGAAGAAATCAATAGGCCTATAAGACTCTATTCTATGGATAAAAGCTCTAATTGATGGGGGAAGCACCGTAAAGATCAATTAGCTAGGTTTTGGGCCGATACAACAAGAACTGCTTATTTATGTCATATCATGATATGAGATAAAAGTTAGGAATCCACTTATGTAATAGAGTCGATCCACTAAGGTATTCAGCAGCGGTGTAGCATCAGATCCCAAAGATAGTAAGTCCTTTCTTATGGAGGAAAGGCTTTTTCAAAGATTCTATATGAATTTCTATATGAAACTGAGATAGTTACCTTTCAGAAAATGCTAATGATAGCAGAGATGCCTATAGCTTCCTTTTTCTGAAGGTGGGAGAAAAGAGAAAACTGAATTGAATCAAAATTCACGTTTGAAGCTCATGTAAATGTATGTAATTAACTGCTTAATTCAGGTTAACCCGAGAAACAAACCAAAAATAGGATCGATTTACGAGAAATCTTATTTAATTAGTTTAATTAGTATAGGATAAATTAAGATGGGACACAAAAATAATTGACTGCTGAGCCGTATGAGTTAGGAAACTCTCACGTACGGTTCTACGGGAAGGAATTGACCCACCTATTCTGACCGAGGAGAACAGGCCATTCGGCAGGGAGATTCTGAAATTGCAGAGGCTTGGTCCAATCAAGCTGCTGAGTATTGGAAACAAGCTATAGCGCTTACTCCAGGTAATTATATTGAAGCGCATAATTGGTTGAAGATCACGAGGCGCTTTTAATAAGAACACTCTCTTTTTTTTTATTGTTTTTATTTGGTGGATCCATCCGTAAAATAAAATAGATTATTCCTCTCGGAAGAGCTAATCACGGAATTTCATTAGATTCCCTCTAGGATCGTTCGATTTCGTCTGATACCTCGCAGAGATAAATACGTGAATACCGAATCTATCCCTTATCTGCTATTCAAACTCAAAAAAGAGGCCTTTGAATGACTAAATCTGGATACCGATCTCTTATGAATGCCTAATGACTACTCCGGTGATTGGGAATAGAGTACTAGTCATACGTTCCCTAATAGGATATGAATGAAGTAGTTCCATCTAGGCAATTATCCATTGAAATTTGAATCACTGGGTTGCACCCAAACATATTTTTTTTGTCAAGCCGAAAGGGTTTTCCCAGATTAGAAAGGTCCGTTGAGCGCCTCAGGGCTATGT